CCCATATTCCGGGACCATACAGGCCTGTTACATGAAATGCACCAAAACCAAAACAAGCCACTCCAGAAAGAAATAAATGAATTCCAAAAATTTTAGGCAAATCCAAAGAAGGTTTTCCGGTACGTTCATCAGAAAATATTTCTAGATCCCAATACACCCAATGCCAAATAGCTGCCAAAAAGCACAAGCCAGAAAATACAATATGTGCTCCGGCCACACCTTCGTAACTCCAAATACCGGGATCCGTTATAGTCCCTCCTGTAATACTCCAACCGCCCCAGGAATTAGTTATTCCTAAACGAGTCATGAAAGGTATAACGAACATACCCTGTCTCCACATTGGATCAAGAACGGGGTCAGAGGGATCAAAAACGGCTAATTCATATAGAGCCATCGAACCCGCCCAACCAGCGACCAGAGCTGTATGCATGATATGGACAGAAATCAACCGGCCGGGATCATTCAATACGACGGTATGAACACGATACCAAGGCAAACCCATAGAAAATACCCCTTTATAAAAGAAAAATGACACTATGTAACTTTATTGCATTGGAAAAGACAAGACTATGACTATGCAATGAATCCCTTTTGTTCAATGGATTATCTCGAAACAAGGGTTAATGTTTGTTCTATTCTTATTGGTAATAATGGAACAATTATGTTTGTAGGAACAAAAAGAAACAAATCTATTCTATACCCGATAAGTAGCAATACGCAATGGGGAATTGATACCATCGTCTATCATTAAATACTTTCATACCTAGTTATTATTGGAATGGAAGGCTATATTGGTAAGAATTTTTCTTTATTTATTCTGTCTTTTAAAACTAAACCTTTCTAATCTATGCAGAAAACAAAACAAAGGTTGATATTATAAAGACAATAACCCTAATTACTATTATTACGTTTCCACATCAAAGTGAAATAGAGTACTTAATTATTTTTTCTTTCATGCCTATTGGTGTTCCAAAAGTTCCCTTTCGAATTCCTGGAGAGGAGGATGCGTCTTGGGTTGACTTATAGTGCGACTTGTCAGATATATTGGGTCATATGGGATTTCCCCATTTTCTCTCCCGATTGAGATATCCCCCCTTTTGCCCAAAAAGATTGATTGAATCATACAAAATTTGGAGCGTGAAATGCAATTAGATCCAGGGGGATTTACATTATTTCAATTAGAAAAATTTATGGCTGACTCGGTTGGACCAACAAAATGAAGTATCCAGGCTCCGTTTATAAAAAAAAAGCCCAATCCCAATTGGGAATATATTGCAGATTACTACTTGTATTATATAGTTTATTTATTTTAATTCTTAATTGTTTCATTAAAAATCGAAAAAGAGCGATCTCAATCTTAATTACTCGAATAAAGTAATGAATAGGGTGAATTAATGAAAGAAATAAAAAAACGGAAAATCTTAATAAAAAAAAACAAGTGGTATTGGAAACATTTGTCCTATATGTGCAAATCAAAATCGGGCAGATCTTTACCCGGAGTAGAGCATAAACCTAAAAAAATGAAAGAGACCTATTCAAGAACAAGACAATGACATCGTGATTTGTATTGAATTTCGATGATATGATACATCAATGAAAAGTAAGTTCGATAGGGTTAGTAAATTCCATCTTTTTTAGAATTTTATTCTATTTTAATTAGAGAAATAGTATTCTATTATGGATAATTAGGTAATTTCGGGAAAGGAGAAATAAAGTAATCTTTTCTTGAAAAACGGAAAGGGAGACCTTTAATATTCATTATCAGTTGGAAAAATCTCTATGAAAAAGAAAAAAAGGAATATAGAATCTACACATTGATTTTTTTTTCACAATTTTGTTTGAACCGTATGCATCAAAAGGTGCATGTACGGTTTCTAAGGGATACCATTTTACCCTAATCAACCGACTTTATCGACAAAGATTACTTTTTTTAGGCCAAGAAATCGATAGCGAGATCTCGAATCAACTTATGGGTCTTATGGTATATCTCAGTATCGAGGACGATACCAAGGATTTGTATTTGTTTATAAATTCTCCTGGCGGGTGGGTAGTACCCGGAGTAGCTATTTATGATACTATGCAATTTGTGGGACCAGATGTACATACAATATGCATGGGTTTAGCTGCTTCAATGGGATCTTTTATCCTGGTCGGAGGAGAAATTACCAAACGTTTAGCATTCCCTCACGCTTGGCGCCAATGAATTTTTTTTTTAGAGAAAAAAGAAGACTATGCCTTCACCATATGAAATATTAAGTAATAATAGCATGGCATTTTGAATTCGATATGAGACATTTTTTTCTATTTTATTTAGTTTCACAACATTTGATTATGTATCGAAAGAGTAGTATGAGATGAAGAGTATTCCCGATTTTTTATATCAGGAGTCCATTTCAGCGTCACAAACTTTTTTCATAAAAAAGACTCTATTTAGGTTTGAAAGAGTAGAAAAAAAAATTTCCTTACCTTATAAGATCAAAAAGGAACTTTGGGATTGCTGAATTACAGACGAAATAAATATAGAAAGCAACGGAGCCATCATAGTATTTTTGAGTTCCCACGAAAAGAAGGGTGGCAATTGGATAATTTACTGATCGGGATCTGATCGATTTTCTATTTTCTTTTTCTTCAACGGAAAATCAAAGTAAATTCCATTTTAGAGCCGTATGCAATGCGAAAAAGATGCACGTACGGTTGTTCAATTCTCTCTTTTTTATTGTTATTTCGTATTTTTTCTCTTCGCCTAATTGAATTGTGCGAAATAGAAAAACTTTTTATGGTATATCATCAGGGTAATGATTCATCAACCCGCGAGCTCTTTTTATGAGGACAAAACGGGAGAATTTCTCCTGGAAGCGGAAGAACTTTTGAAATTGCGCGAAACCCTCACAAGGGTTTATGTACAACGAACGGGCAAACCTGTATGGGTTGTATCCGAAGATCTGGAAAGGGATATTTTTATGTCAGCAACAGAAGCCCAAGCTCATGGAATTGTTGATCTTGTAGCGGTCGAATAAAACGAATAAAAATAGTGAAACATTTACAATTTTTTGTCGTTACTAGGTTTATCAGTCTGGGTTTAATATTCTATTAACTAGAAATACATTCGGTTAGGATTGATCTAAACCAGCCCTTTATGTATATGATTCAGCATGCCAACTATTAAACAACTTATTAGAAACACAAGACAGCCAATCCGAAATGTCACGAAATCCCCCGCTCTTCGGGGATGCCCTCAGCGCCGAGGAACATGTACTAGGGTGTATGTGTGACTCGTTCAGATTATGAGCTGGAACAAACGAAAAGAAAGAATTTTTCCAGTATCAATGATCAGTACTGGTGAATAGTCTAAAACTCCAGCCACTATCAAAATTAATAAAATAAAAAGGATCAATTCATCTATTGAGTATGAAATTTATGGTTTCTATTGATATAAATCGGATTTAAGATAAGAAAACATTTCCCATCGATAGCGAATGTTATCTGTTTAGCAGGGAATCTTATTTTAAAAGCAAAAAAATTCTGCTCCCATTCTTGTAAGAACGGACTAACAAGGTCAGCTATCCAGCTAATCTTCAAAATTAAATACCGTTACTGTATAGGTGGATCTCGTTGTGAAAGACCTATTACTGGAGAATTCATGGGTAGAGCCAAAGAGTTTGAACTGTACAAGTTATTAATAAGATTCCGGAAATGAAGTAAAGTAAAAATAAAGGGCTCCGGTGTATAGAAAGGACCTCACCGTTTAAAAAGTAACCATAGAAACGAAGGAACCCACTATTTCTTTAATCATCTATGTTTAATTTGAATTTACATTTTTTTATTTACTTTTGTTTGATACATTAAGACAATTTTTTGTCTTGTTTCAAGACGAAACGTCGAAAAAAAAAAAGAAAAAAAGTGGTTAGGAAGGTTATAGTAGCAAAAGTCATTGGAATTTTTATTTTATACATTGGAAAAATCCGTTTTGTTATTAATAGATCAGGGAGATAAAAGAATAACTCAAAGAAAGAAAATCAATTAGTTATTCATCAAAGTTTCATTTATTCAATGACTAGAGTTAAACGAGGATATATAGCTCGAAGACGAAGAAGAAAAATTCGTTTATTTGGATCAAACTTTCGAGGGGCTCATTCAAGACTTACTCGAACTATTGTTCAACAGAAAATAAGAGCTTTGGTTTCGGCTCATCGGGATAGAGATAGACAAAAGAGGGATTTTCGTCGTTTGTGGATCACTCGGATAAACGCAGTAATTCGCAAAAGTATCGTATACTATAATTATAGTAAATTTATACACGATCTGTACAAAAGACAGTTGCTTCTTAATCGTAAAATACTTGCACAAATAGCTATATTAAATAGAATTTGTATTTATATGATTTTTTATGAGATCCTAAAAAAGGAAGGTTCGAAAGAATACCTCAAAATGAGTTAAATAAAGTTCCCCGGAGTTTATTCTCCGGGAGTATAGAGTAGAAATTTGTCTGAGAAAATACGATAAATAGAAATAAATTAACAAATTCATTCAAAAAAATAATTCCCAATTTTTTTATTATCTTATGACGTGACAATCAAATCTAGAAGAATCTAGATTCGTCTTTTTTGTTTAGAACAAAACAAACCGCAATCCGCTAAATATGAAATAAAGAAAAAGAATAAATAAGTCTATTATTTCTTTTTGGTTTTAAAACTCGCAGCTTTAGTAGTCGGCTCAGTTCTTTCAAATTGTTTCTCATTATTAAGAAAAGGTAACAAAGATAAAATACGAGCTTGTTTTATAGCAATAGTAATTAATCGTTGTTGTTTCAAGGTCAATCTATTCACTCGCCTAGATAAAATTTTTCCTTGTTCACTAATAAATCGACTAATTAAACTCATGTTTCTATAATCAATTCGATCCCCCGATTGGATCTGGGGCAAACGTCGACGAAACGATCGTTTGGATTTTATAAAGGGTCGCTTGGATTTATCCATAGTTTGGTTAGTTTCTTCCTTATACCGAAAATACTAAAATCCTATTTCTTAATTCGAATTTTATTAGGTCCAGCCTAAATAGGATTTGTTTATTTTTATTTTATATATTATATATAATAATATGAAATCTTTAATATAGAAATCAATTTTCTATTAAAAAAAAAAGTAATATAGAATGAAAATTCTTTTGTCCCCTTACTTGAAAGGATAATAGTCAGACGCCCCGATCGATCTATTTCTTTATCTCTCCGTGAATTGTATGTTTGTAACAATACGGGCAGAATTTGCGCAATTCCAACCGACTAGGCGTATTGTGTCGATTCTTTTGAGTAATATATCTGGAAACGCCCCTTGATCCTTTATTAACATTAACACTCTTTCGAACACAACTAGTACATTCCAGAATAACTTTTACTCGGACATCTTTACCCTTAGCCATGAACCTCCTTTGGATATTTGATTCAAGCAACTTTTCTATTTTTTACTTTAAAATTAAATAGAAAAGTTGCAAAAACAGAAATTGCTAACTAGAAATACAATTCAAAAAATTTTTTTGAAATCAATAGAGTAAGAATAATGTATAATATTAAGTTAAGGAAAAAATACTAAGCAATCAAATTCAAACGTTTTTTACTTCTATTTCATTTCTAATCACAGTATTTTATTATCGAATCTTCGTTAACCCCTTCCCTATATTAATAACTAGAATGAAAAAAAGGGGAATGTCAACGCATCTGGGAAAAAACGATTGATTTCTATTAATAGACCAGCTAAAGACCCAAACCATAAAGCACTTAGTACCGGTGCCACGGAAAGATATGTTTTGAAATCTCGCATTGAAAATCCTCCTTTTAAATTTCTTTATAAGTAATCCATATCTAATCTATGATCGGATGCATATATGATAGTTAAAGACTACTTGTATTTGTATAAGTCAAATTGAAATATACAATAATATAATTAATATAATATAATTAATATAGTAGTATGATAGGGAAGAAATTTTTTTAAGAAAAAAAAACATGCCCCCTCCTACTGAACTGGGCATTCCCAAAAAATCTTTTTTAGTTTACGACAGGTTTTTCATATAAATAGAAATTTCTATTATACCTTATAGGTATAGAATACGAGACCAAAAAAAAAGAAGACGAAACGGCAGGAAAATTCTATTAATTATGTATTTATATGGCAAATGAAATAAGGATGTGGAAAATAATACAAGGATTCTTTACAATTACATACACGATAAAAAACCATTGAATTGAAAGGGATGTAGCGCAGCTTGGTAGCGCGTTTGTTTTGGGTACAAAATGTCACGGGTTCAAATCCTGTCATCCCTACCTAATTACTTTTATTATAAGAAGTAAGGAGGAATTCATTGAAATTTTGATTAAATTTGTACATACGTAATCTCTCATTTTTTTTATGATACTCTTAGTATATACATATAGGATGTAGATAGAATTTTTAGTTATAAAAAATCCGCTCTTTCCAGCCTTATCTTTTGTGATAAGAAAGCGCTCTTAGTTCAGCTCGGTAGAACGTGGGTCTCCAAAACCCAATGTCGTAGGTTCAAATCCTACAGAGCGTGATTCCATTCTTGTTAGGTCAAATTGAATTATCGAATTAGACTGAAATAGATGAATAAGAATCGAATTGAAAATTGACCTAACAAGAATGGATTAGGAGGAGGTCAATCAAAAAAAGATTTGTTAATTAATCAAAGATCCAATTGATCACCGCGTCTGTATTGTAAATATGCAGTTACAAATAATCCAGTCAAAGTAATGGGAATTAGACCTAAGACGATTCCAAATAGAAAAACTTCAATCATTTCAAGCAATTCGTTTGAAAAAAAAAAAGAAAGGTAATATCTATCCTTAAATAGTAATCTTAATTGCCCATAAATCTCAATAACCAAAAATTCTCAATTGCCCCAGTAAAGAGCTAAAATAAGAAATAGACGGAATCCTACAAAAGTCTTTCGCGAGTTATTCATTCAATTAATTTCAAATAAGTCGTATTTTGTTTAGACCTATAAATAAAGCGGAGGTAATAGTTAAAGCCGCTAATAAAAAACCAAAATAACTAGTTAGAGTAGGCATGAAGGAACTAAATAAAATATGTTCTTTTTATACATATGTTTGTTTCGAAAGCACTTACCTAAGGTTCTATTTGGAAAAAATAAGCAAAAATAGAAAATCAAGGAATAAGTTCAATTGAAAGCTTTTGATTCATCCACTAGTACATTGGAGATGAGATGTCACTAATAAAGATAAAGCAAGGGCAGTAGAAAAAAAAGAAATGACTCATTATCTGTGACATCTACACATCTCGTGATTTTGAATCAACAGATTTTTTGTGAAACCTTTGAATAATCTAATAATAATTATGCCGTTGAACTTTATTCAAAAATGAAATCTTATTTATATTTATTTGGATCATTATAGAATAAAATGAAAAAAGAATTTCTATTTTGATCCTTTCTTTTTTTTTAGAATGAAAAGTTATTTTATAACATAAT